TAGTAAATATTTTAAAGTTAATTATCAATAACTAAAATTTACTATTATTTCTATAATATTAAAAATTGTAAATTTTTTATATATATATATAGAGAAAAAAAGAATTTAAATTTTAAAGTTAGCAGCTTTATAACTTTCTTTAGGATGAATTCAATGGGGTATGAACCCAAAAGCTTAATATAGCTTAAACCTAAAAATTATAGGATTTTTTATAAGAAAAAAAAAAAAAAATTGATTAAAAAAAAAAATATCAATTTTAAAAAATTATTTTTTTCTATTTTAAAACTTATAAAAAAGGAAAGAAAGAAAAAAAAAAAAGATATATATATATAAATTACTAAAATTATTAATATGATTATAAATAAAAAATTTATTTTTATTAAAAATAAAAAATTTAAAATTTTTATTTTATATAAAAATATTAAAGAAGGGGGAAAAGAAATTAGATTTAAAATAATAAAAAACATATAAAAATTGTAATTATTTTTAAATAAAAAACTAATTATATTTTTATTATTAAAATATTTAAATGAAAAAAAATTTAATAATATATATATAAGCATATATATAAAAAAAAATATTTTATTAATTATAATTAATATTAAAAATCATCTTATACTTATCATTGAATTTAAAAAAAAAAAATATTTTATATTATAACAATTAATTAAATTAAAAATAAACGTTAATATATTTATAACAATAATTAAAGTTAAATTAAAAGAAAAAACTAGGTATAGTATTATAAAAGGAATAATTTTTTGAAAATTTAATAAAATAAAAGACAAATTTCAAGAAAAATTTTTACAAATTTTTAAAATTCAATTATGAAAAGGAAATATACCTAATTTTAATAATAGAAAGAAAGTTACAATATGAATATTATTAAAAATAAAAAAAAAGATTAAATAAATTGATCTTATTTCTTGAATAATAAAATAAATAATATTTCTTTCTTTATATTTATTTATAAAATTTAATATAAAAAAAAAAAAAATATTTCTTATCTCTATAAAAAATCATATTATAATAAAATTTCTATAAAACAAAGAAACAAAAATTATAAATATGTATATATATATATTTAAAAAAAAAATTCTAAATTTGTTTTTTTATTTTGAAAATAAATAGTTTTTATAACTTAAATTTAGAAATAAGTATAATATATAATATTATAATAAGTAAAGTTTTAAAATTAATATTAAAAAAGTTAAATGATTTTAATTTTGAAAAGAAATTTAAAGTTAAATTTTCTATTCATATTTCAATCATTAAAATATCTATCTTTATAAAATATATAGGTTTAATATAAATTATAATATTTAAATATATTAATATTGAAATAAATTTATTAGAAAAATTTAAAAAATAAAAATTTATTATTAGTATAAATAAATAAATATTAATAATAATTAAAGAATGTTTAATCTCAAAAAGAAAAAAATTATATATTATTTTTATATAAAATAAAGAAATTAAATTTATTAATAAAAAAGAAAAATTTGATTTTTTTACAAAAAAATTAATATAAAATTTAATTTTAAAATTTAATTTATATCCATATAAAATTAATTTTAAAGCATATTGTATTGTAAAAAAACTAGATATAAAAAAAAAAATATATATATATATATTATTTATATTAAAATTTATTATATTAACTATTATTTCTTTAATAAAAAAAGAAGAAAAAAATGCAATATTTATTAAGTTAAAACAAGAAATTATAAAAGAAATATTATAAATTAAATCTAAATTTAAATTATTTATGTTAAAATTGAATTGGTTAGAAAAATTTTTTATTATTTTTATACCTATATTAATAAATATTAAAGATTTAAAAAAAGCGTGATTACATAAATAAAAAAACGTTAAAAATTTTATATTTAATAAAATTATAAATATTATTAAACCAATTTGTCTAAGAGTAGATAAGGCAATTATTTTTTTGATGTCTTTTTCAACTATTGCTTTTAAGCTTCTAAAAAATATAGACATTAAACAAAAATTTAAAAAAAAAAAAGAATTAAAAAAAAAAAAAAAAAAATTAAAATAACGAAATAAAATATACAATCCTGCTGTTACTAAAGTTGATCTATGAACTATTGCAGAAATAGGAGTAGGAGCAGATATTGCTATAGGGAGCCACGCTATAAAGGGATATTGAGCTCTTTTTGTTATTAATGAAAAAAAAAATAATCAATTAATTTCTATAAAATTATTTATTAATATAAAATTTAATATAGAAATAATAATTATACAATCCCCAAATTTATTATTTAAAAATGTTTTAATAGCACTCTTCCATCTGTCATTATTATTATAAAAAAAAATTAAAAAAAAAGATCTTAATCCTAATAATTCTCAACCAAAAATTATTACTAAAATATTTATTGATAAAATTAATATAATTATAGATATAATAAATAAAAATGTAAAAAGAAAAAAAATGTAAAAATTATAATTTTTTTTTATATAAATATTTATAAAATTTAATACATTGAACACTACTACTAATACTGTTAATATAAATATTAAACAATAAAAATCAATTAAAAAAACAAAATTAATATTTCTATATAAATATATTTCATTAAAATTTAAAATAATAATAATATTATTCATATAGAAAAAAAACAATAATAATAATATAAATAAAATTAGAAAAAAAAAAAAAGAATTTAATATTATAACCAGATAAATTATTGAAAAATTTCAGTAAAACCACAATTTACTATTTTTTTATAAACTATTTCAATAGTTTAAAAAAAAAGTAATAAATAAAATAAATGTTCTTTTAAAATTAATAAAGTAATTAATTTTAAATTAAATATTTTAAAAAATTTTCTTATAACCATTATTCCTAAATTTTTTAATAGGTATAAATTTAGTATACATGAAAAAAATATAATTATAAAAATTAATAAATTTATTTTATTAAAATTATAATCAATTAAAAATATATAAGTGTATATTTCAGAAAAAAATCTTATAAATATTGGTGAACCTATATTAATAAAACAAATTAAAAAAAAAAAATTAAAAAAAAATATAAAATTCAAAAAAAAGTTTTTATTAATAAATATATTTCGACTAAAAGATTGATCATAAATTATACCAATCATATAAAACATTATAGAAGAAATTAAAGCATGAGATAATATAGCTGTAGAAAAAATTTTTTCCATAAAAACTCTTCTATTTAAAAATATTACTAATATAATATTTATATGAATAATAGAAGAAAAAGCTATAATTATTTTTACATCTAATAAAAACAATACTATAAACGAAATAATCAATCTTCCAAATAAACCTCATAAAAAAAAAAAATTTAATTTAAAATTTATATCTATAATTAATATACCATAACCTCCTAATTTTAATAGTAATCTAGCTAGAATCATTGAATCATAATAATTTGCTTCTACGTGAGCTTTAGGTAATCATAAATGTAAAAATACAATAGGTATCTTTACTGAAAATCTTAGAATAAAAATTATTAAAAAAGTTTTTTCATTAATAAAAAAAATTATTACTAATATAGGTAAAGTTCCAATTCTTATAAAAACAAATATGTAAATTCTAGCTTTTATACGTATAATTGAAAAAGAAGATAAATATACAAGAAAAAAAATTAATAATGAGATAATTTCAAAAAAAATATAAAAAAAAATTAAATTTATGCTAGAAAAAAATAATAATATAAATAAAAATATTAATTTAATAATATTTTTTTTTATAATAAAAAAATAAACTAATATTTTTTCTTTTAAACTAAAAAAAATTATTTTTATAAGAAAAAATGTTATTATGTATATATACAATATTAAACTATTTAAACAAAACAAATTAATTAAAGAAATAAAATAAAAGAAAATTATAAAATTTCTATTAATTATATAAAGAAACATATACGACATAAATTTTTAAATTTTTTTGCTTTTTAAATAATAAAAATTTTAGAATATAGATAAATATAATTAGAATAATAGATACAAAAAAAACTAAAAAATTATTATTAAAATTTATTATTAAATTAAAATTTAAAAATGTATTATTTAAGTTTAAAAAAAAAAAAAAAAAAAATATATATATAATGAGTTTTTTAGCTTTAATTAAAATATTAAATTTTATTGTTGAAGAAATTATTGAAATAAAAATTATTATTCCTCCAATAAAAAATAATATTATTAAAATAATTAAAAATTTTATATTTATATTATATATTAAATTTAAAAAAAAAAATATAAGAATTAAAGAAAATATTAATAGAATATTTATAGGATTAAAATTTATTATTATGATAAATAAAAAAAGAAAAATTTTAAGAAAAATTTTAATTTTGCAAATTAATATAATCTTAAAAGTTGAAAAATTATTTTGAAGATAATTTTTATTAAACTTTTTTTATAAAAAATAAATGTTTAATATTATTAATAAACCAAAAACTAAAGATATCTCTGTAAAAGGAAATTCAATTAACTTATAACCTAGATTAGTTATAATAACGAAAAAAATAATTAATGTAAAAACTTTTATTTTTTTAAGAAAATAAAATTTAGAATAATAAGATTTATTTAAAAATAATGTGAAAAATAAGATAAATAAAATCAATAAACTAAAAATTCCTCCAATTTTTCTAGGGATAGAACGTAATAATGAATATGCAAATATAAAATATCATTCAGGTTTAATGTGGATAGGGGTGTTTAAAGGATCAGCAGGAAAAAAATTTTCTTTTGCTATTCTAAAATGGTGATCAATAAAAAAAAAAAAAAAAAAAAAATATATTATTATTATTATAAATAAAGAAATTATATCTTTGAATATAAAAACTTTCCAAAAAACTTTATCAATTGAAGAAAATAATCCTATCTGATTAGAAGAACCTTTTTCATGTAAAATATTTAAATGAATAATTGATATAAATAAAATAATAAAAGGTAATAAAAAATGCAAAGAAAAAAATCGATTTAAAGTAGGATTATCTACTGAGTAGCCTCCTCAAACTCAATTAGTAATTTTTAAACCAATAAAAGGGATAGAAGATAAAATATTTGTAATAACAGTTGCTCCTCAAAAAGATATTTGACCTCAAGGAAGAACATACCCTAAAAAAGCAGAACCTATAATTATAAATAATATTATATTTCCTCTAAATCATATAAATCTTTTATTAAAAGATTTATTTATTAATGATTTTAAAATATGAATATATATAATAATAAAAATTATAGAGGAAAAATGAGCATGAACTATTTGTATAATTAATCCATTAAAAAAAATTTTACTTATTAAAATATAGCTATTAAAAGCTAAATTTATATCAGAGTTATAATGTATAGATAAAAAAAAACCTGAAATTACTTGAATTCTTATACTTAATCCTAATATTGAACCAAAATTTCATATCAATCTAATATTTAAAGGAGTGCTAATAAAAATCAAAGATCTAAAAATTTTTTTAATTATTTAAAATTGATAAGATTAATTGAGTTGCAATCAATATTGAGGAGTACACCTTTATCAGTTTTTATTTTTTGAAATCTTTGAAATTTCTTTTATATTTCAAAAAAGCAAAATTTGCATAAAATTTAAAATTTTATTTAGTGAAATAATTTTCACTTTTGAAAATATTTTTAATACAAACTTTTATTTTATTTATATCTTTAATTACAGTAATATTTATTACTTTAACAGAACGAAAGTTTTTAGGTATTTTAAATAATCGAAAAGCTCCAAATTTTTTATTATTTATAAGAATTTTTCAATCTTTAAATGATTTTTTAAAATTAATTTCAAAAAAAATTTTAAAGATAAACTTTATTATAAAAATTTATTGAGTAATAATAATTTTTTTTGGAATAACTATATTTTTATTAATTATATTAATTTTTCCTTTAAATAATTCTTTAATATACTTATATATTAGTTTTTACATATTTTTTTTAATTTATTCTTTTATAGCTTTTTTTTTTTTAATTCTTAGATATTCTTCTAATAGTGTCTATTCTATTATAGCAATAACTCGTGTTTTAATTCAAATTATCAGTTATGAAGTAGGAATAATTTTTTTATTTATACTACCTTTATTTGTAATAAATGAATTTAACTTTTTCTTTTATTATATTAACAATAATATATTATTATTTTTTTCTATAATGTATATAATTATATTAGTGATAATTGTTTTAAGAGAAATAAACCGTACCCCTTTTGACTTTTTAGAAAGAGAAACAGAATTAGTCTCAGGATTTAATGTAGAATATTTTTCATCTTTGTTTAGTTTTATTTTTTTAGTAGAATATGGTTTTTTTTTATTTATAATATTTATAATCTCCTTTTTCTTAAAATTAGATATATTTATAAATTTATTAATAATTATAATATTTATTTGAACTCGAGCTTTTATACCCCGTTACCGATATGATAAAATATTAAATTTATTTTGAAAAGATTTAGTATTAATAGTAATAGTTTTTTTTTTATTGTTAATATTAATATAATTTTAAAATTTTCAAATTTTGTAAATTTGAATGTGAAATTTAAAATATATTTTTTACTTCTTTTCAATTGGAAATTGAATATACGGGGGGTGTATTTAAAAAATTTTTTAAAAGCATATTCTTATACTTTTACTATGTTTCAACTTATTTCATTTAATAAATGAAAGTGATGGGCAATATGTACATAAAATTTTTTTTTCAATATATTTTTTAATAAATAAATTTTACTTTTAAATTCTTATTATATTTAATTTTATAATATTTTTATGTGGCTAAATTATTTTTATTTTTAATTAAATTTTGACCTGTATTAATATATTAATTTAATATATAAATGAATTATATATTTTTATACGGAGATAAATAAATTAATAAATAAAATTAATTTTATTGAGTACTTTCTATTATTAATCAAGCCCCTTTAATTAATTATTCTACCGCCAAAAATTTATATAGTTTAATTAAAAAAAATTAGTACTAAAAAATTTTTTTACATGGGTATCTAATCCATTTTAATATATATTATTCTATTAATTAATTTAATTTAATATTTATAATAAATAATTTCTACATTAAATTTAATTAATTAAATAAATTTATTTAAATTTAAATAATTTTTTAATTTTAATTAATCGTATAACCGCTTTTGCTGGCACGCTATATAAAAATATATTATTAATTAAATTTATTAATTAAATTTATTAATTAAATTTATTAAATGAATATATAAAATTTATTTATATATTAATTATAGTTAAAAATTTTTGATTTTTCAAAAAATTTATTGTAAATAAAATTTAATAATCAAATATTATATGACAAATATAAATTCCTTTTGAATACAAAATTTTAATAATATTATAATAAAAAATATAGACATGTTTAATTCTTCTATCACAAATTTAATTATTATTTTAAGAGTATTTTTAATAATTTTTATAATATATTTTATTAAAAATAAAAATTCTATAAATTTTATAAATGAAAGAAATGAATTAGAGTTATTTTGGACAATTATCCCTTCTTTAATTATTTTAATTATTTCTTTCCCTTCTATATATTTATTATATTGTTACGAAGAAAGAAAATTTAGATGTATAGATATAAAAATTTTTGGTAATCAATGATATTGAACTTATGAATATCCTAGAAAATTTATTATAGAAAGATATATTAAAAAAAGAAACTTTATTCGATTAATTAATACTAATAACTCAATAATTATCCCAAGAAATAAAAATATTCGTTTAATTATTTCTTCTAACGATGTATTACATTCATGAACAGTACCAAGTTTAATATTAAAAATAGATGCTATCCCTGGACGATTAAATATAAGTTTTATTAATTGTAAAAAAACAATTTTAATAAAAGGTCAATGTTCTGAAATTTGTGGTATTAATCATAGTTTTATACCTATTAGAGTATTAAGATTAAAAAATTAATCGTTAAATGGCTGAGTAGAAGCAGTAACCTCTTAAGTTATTTACAGAAAATATTTCTTTTAACGAATATATCAAATTTCTCCTATAAACTGGTTATTATTCATATTATTTATTATTTTAAGTTTATTTTATTTATTTATTTTTTTAAAATATGAAAAAATATCTTATTTTACAAAATATTATATAAAAATTTATGTTAAATAATTTATTTAGTTCTTTTGATAGAAAAAATTTTTTTTTTTTTATAATTTTTATTATAAACATTTATTTTTTTATTTTTATTTCTTTATTTAAAAAAATTAGAATATTAAAATATTTTTTAAAAAAATATTTTTTGTTTATTTTTATAAATATTATTAAAGATTTTTTTTTTGTTATGATATTCTCATTTATTCTATTAATAAATTTTTTAAGATTAAATTTTTTTAGTTTTAATATAACTAGTCAAATTAGAATAAATTTATATATAATTATGATTTTATGATTACCTATCTTATTAATTTCATTAACAAAAATAAACAATAGTTTTTTAATTCATATTTTACCATTAGGAACAAGAAACTTACTTATTCCAATAATAATCCTAATTGAATTATTAAGATTTTTAATTCGTCCTCTAACTTTAATTTTACGTTTAACTATTAATATAATTGCAGGACATATTTTAATTCATTTAATTAGTTCTACTATTTTATTTAACAATATATTATATTTCTATATAGTTATTTATTTATATATATTAATAAAATTTTTAGTTAGATTTATTCAATCTTATATTATTACTACTTTATTAAAATTATATATTGAAGAAATTTAATTTATGTTAAATATAAATTATTTTTTAATTAATTTAAGCCCTTCCCCTATTATATATACAGTTATATTATTTTTTTTTTTAAATTGTTTGAACAATTTCTTTTGAAAAATTCAAAATTATTTAATATTAATAATTTTAATTTTTACTTTTTTTTTTTTTCTTTTTTACAAAAATTTTTCTATAATAATTAATGAAAATAATTTTATAGGATTATTCACATGAAAAAAAAAGAAAATTGTTTCTAATGGATTTATTATATTTATTATTTCAGAAATAATAGTATTCGTTTCTTTATTTTGAAGATATATTCATAATGCATTTTCTCCTAATATTTTTATAGGTAATTATTGACCCCCTAAAGGTATTATTCCTTCTAATCCTACTAGAATAATTATTTTTGGAACTTCAATTTTGTTAAGTTCAAGTTTTATTATTATAATTAGACATAATTATTTAGTTAATAAAAATTTTAAATCTAAAATTTTAATAAATTTTTTTATTTGTTTGATTATAGGATTAATATTTATTGATTTACAAATTTTAGAAATGAGAAATTTTTATATAAAATTAAATTTTAATTTTAATGATAGAATTTTTAGAAGTTCTTTTATTATAACTACTTCATTACATGCAAGACATGTAGTATTAGGATTAATAGCTTTAATTTATTCTTTTATTATACTAATAATAAATAATATTAATATTTATAATTATTTAAGAATAGAATTTAGCATTTGATATTGACATTTTGTTGACTATATTTGAATCGTAGTGTTTTCTTTGTTTTACTATTTTAATAATTAAACTCTTTAAAAATTTTACATTGAAGCTGTAAATTTAATTAGAGTACAGATTAAAAAAAAATTATTTTGGATATAATTAATTAATTATCTGAATATTTTTTTTATTTATATTAGTTTTATCAATAATTCTGTTTATTAATTTTAAAAATAATTTTATTTTATTAATTATGATAGATATTTTAATAGTGATCATAACAATTATATTTTTTTTAAATTTTTATACTTTTTTCATAATTTATATAACTTTCATTATTATTATAAGAAGAATTATAGGAATTAATTTAATTATTATTAATTCTCGTTTAAAATCAAACTTTGAAACAAAATTTTTTAAAGATTAATATTCTTAAATTTTTAAAGACTAATAAAAAAATTTAATTCGAAATTAAATTATAATTTAGCCATATTATATAATATAAAATTTATTTTCCTTTCGTACTTAAAAATTTGATTTAATTTATAGATTAGAACCAATCTGGTTTTCACCGATTTGAACTCAGTTCAAGTTAAATTTTAATAGTCGAACAGACTAACTAGAAAATTTTTTTCAATTTTTAGTTATTAAAACCAACATCGAGGTAATAAAATTTTTATAAATTTGTTCTTTAATAAAAATTTATCCTGTTATCCCTAAAGTATCTATTTATTTAATCTTATATAAAGTTCTTTACAAAAAATAAAAAAAAATTTTTTTTTTTTTTTATCCCAAAAAACTTATATAAAGAAAAGATTAAAGGGTCTTTCCGTCTAATAAAAAATATTAGTATTTTCATTAAAATTAAAATTTCAATTTAATTTATTTTATTTAAATTACTTATATTAATTCTTTTATACAAGTTTACAATTAATAAACAAATGATTATGCTACCTTAGCGAAAATTTTCGGCTATTTAAAGATATCATTGAGCAGAATAAATTTATAATTTTTATAAACTAATATTTTGATAAAATTTTATAAATAAATTTTAAAATTAAAATAAATTTTTTATTAAATTTTTTAAAAAAAAAATTTTCATAAACATATTTTTCTACTAATTAATTAATTATAAAAAAATTAAACTGTATAAAAAAGTTAAACTCTATAAAAAAAATTTTTTTTTGTAATAAAACTTTAATTATTATAAAATTTTTTTTAAAAAAAATAATAAATAGTTATAACTTAAGATTTACCTAAATTTTTTAATTTTTAACTAGATATTTTATATTCCTAAATATAACATTAATAAAAAATTTTTATTCTATAAATTAATTAACTATTTTTATTTCATTATATATCGAGATTAAATAATATAATTTTATTTTTTAAATATCCTTATACAAAAGGTATAAAAATAAAATAACTATAATTATATTAATAATTTATTTTTTATTTTATATATAAATATAATTTTTATTCTGTTAAAAGAAATTTTCACTTTCTTTAAATTTTTAAAAATACAGAATTTTTTCATTTTTTTCATTTTTAAGTTCTAAACTTAATGTATTTAATATACTTAAATGAAAGAAGATATTCTTAAATAAATTGTCAATTTATTTATAATAAAATAAATATATATCTTAATTTAAAAGGAAAATTTTTTATTTTCTTCTTTTTGTTAACAACAAAATACTGATAAGCTTCTTTTAAATTTAGTTTTTGAATCAATCAAGACTGAGACTTAATCATTCATATAAAATTATAAAAATTAAAAAAAATATAAATACATTTAAAAGTATTAAAAAGTTAAAATTTAAGTAAATTATTAGAGAAATAAAAAAAATTTCTAAATCTAAAACTAAAAATAAAATTAAATACATATAGTTATATATTGAAAAATAAAATCGAGAATATGTTAAATTTATATATCCACACTCATATATAGAAGAAAAATTTAAATTTATAGACATTGAATAGTTTAAAAAAAAAAAATAAAATATATATATTATAAATATTAATGTGAAAATTATTATTAAAAAAAAAATTAAAATTTCTTAAAAATAAATCTTAAATTTATTAAAATAAATATTATTTAAATATAACTAAATTAAAATTTATTATAGTGTGAGCTTCTAATGGAGTAAAAAATAAAAATTCTATGTTATTAGAATTTCTATCAAATATTAAAATTATTTTATTTATAATAAATATTTCTAATATAATATATAAAAAAAAAATAGTAGAAATAAAAGTGATTATAGAACCTAAAGAAGATAAAAAATTTCATATATATATTCTATCTAAATAATCTGAGTAACGTCGAGGTATACCTATCAAACCTAAAAAATGTTGAGGAAAGAAAGTTATATTAATTCCAATTATTCTAGATCAAAAATGAATTTTTAAGAAATTTTTATTTATGTAAAAATTATATATTAAAGGGAATCATATAAATAATCCTCTAAAAATAGCAAATACAGCCCCTATAGATAAAACATAATGAAAATGAGCAACAATGTAATAAGTATCATGTAAAGAAATATCTAACCAAGAGTTAGAAGCAATAATTCCAGTAAAGCCCCCAATAGAAAATATAATTAAAAATCCTATTGATCAATAAATTGCAATATTAAAATTAATATGTGAATTAATTATTGTTGTAAATCATCTAAAAATTTTAATTCCAGTTGGGATAGCAATAATTATAGTAGCAGCAGTAAAATAAGCTCGAGTATCTACATCTATCCCTACTGTAAATATATGATGAGCTCAAACTACAAATCCTAGTAAGCCAATAGATATTATAGCAAATATTATTCCTATTTTCCCAAAAACTTCTTTTTTACCTACATTAAATCTAATAATATGAGAAATTATTCCAAATCCAGGAAGAATAAGAATGTAAACTTCTGGATGCCCAAAAAATCAAAATAAATGTTGATATAAAATAGGATCCCCTCCTCCTCTTGGATCAAAAAAAGAAGTATTAAAATTCCGATCTATTAAAATTATAGTGATACCTCCTGCTAACACAGGTAAAGCAATTAGTAATAAAAAAGTAGTAATTAAAATAGATAAAGTAAATAAAGTTATTATATTTAAAAAAAAATTTTTATTTTTTATTAATAAAATAGTTGAAATAAAATTAATTGAACTAGCAATTGAAGATAAACCAGCAATATGTAAAGAAAAAATTATTATATCAATAGAAGAAGATATAAAATATTGAATAGAAGTTAAAGGAGGATATATAGTTCAACCTACTCCATTTAAAACTCCTTTTATAGAAGAATTTAATATTAAGATTAATGAAGGAATTAGTAATCAAAATCTTATATTATTTATTCGAGGAAAACATAAATCTATAGAATTAATCATTAATGGAATTAATCAATTACCAAAACCTCCAATTATAGCAGGTATAACTATAAAGAAAATTATAATTATAGCATGAATTGTGATAAAGGAATTATAAATAAAATCATTTTGGATAATTGAACCAGGTTGTATTAATTCCATACGAATAATTATTCTAAAAGAAGTTCCTATTAAACCAGAAAATAAACTAAAAATAAAATATATAGTACCAATATTCTTATGATTTGTAGAAAAAATTCATTTTAT